CCTGGAAATTCTTGCTCCCATTGGACCATTTGTATCTATATGCATCAGGATCCCGATTCATGGATCTCTCAGTTCCAGAAATAAGAGGATCAAACCATTTCTTCTGACTCTTTTTCAAATTCGATAAATGTTGGTTGATCGTATATTTCATTATAGTTATATGATTCAGAGTATCATTTCCTATTTGATCCCTTTGAATTCCATATTCGAAGTTGCGATCGGATCTATTCATTAAAAAGAATCGATTCGATACATTTCTTATGTACCCATAGGTGCTATATTGGATTTGAATCAGATTTCGGATCAATCTATATTGATTGACTGCCTCCATTATGTTGTTGCTAGCAAATACCGCTGTTTTTAGTTTGGGATCTTCCAACTCATTCCCGCAGTAGATCCGGACCAATTTTTTTCTGATCCTTCGAGAAAAAGATTCATTCTCCTCATAAAAAAGAGGAGGTAGAACCAATAAAGATTTCTTTTTCGATTCATCTCTGGAGTTGAATACCTCATTCAAGAATCTTTTTTGATCCAACCCGTAGGAATCAATAGAAAAGGCAAATCCCCTATGATACACCAGATCTGGCTCGGTTATTGATAGAGTGAATAGATCCGCCATTTCTGGGAATCTCTCTTCTGATTCAAAAAAATCGTGGCGTAACGCGTATCCCCCTTTGTTCCGGTCATGGAATAGATGAAAGAAATCAAAAAATGGATTTTTGTTCAAGAATGAAATCTTATTGGAACTGTCCATATCCGGTTCATCCTTCGGAACCATATCACATCCCGGATCTGGTTCCGAAGGATGAATTGAGACGGTATCTTGTAAATACGTAAATATCTTGAATATATCAACCATTTCTTTCTTTTCCGCTCGCCTGGAAGGGACAAAAGAAACATCTTGTTTTTTCTTCAACAATTTAGGATCTCTAGTGGACCTCTCAGTAGGATTCGAACCCAGATGAAGTTCTGACCATCTGTCAGAGAAAAAAGAACGAATTGATCTTGTAGGATTCCCAAGAAATTCTTCGATTTCTTCCGGAAGCAGATGATTCTTCATCCGCTTCTCAGGTTCCGTGAATAGCCAGGACATGGAGGAAGATCCAAAAAGGCATTTCGGGAATCGATCTGATTCTATCTCTGTTCGTTCCGTTTGAAGAAAGGAAGGATCCCAAAGAATCGATCTCTCTTTTAGTTGCTGAATCTCTGTTTGATCGATCAATGTGTGATATTCTGAATTCTCATTTCTAACGGAATCGAAATGATCTCTGGATTGATCAGAAGAAGATCCTTTCCATTGGCTAGAATCCGTTACTTGAACGAAAATAGATCTTGTGGAATCATATTGAATATTTGACAATACATTCCGTACCTTGCTAAAAAACCGATCCTTGTTTACCAACCACACATTGTCTAACCAAATCCAATTCTCTCTCGAGACGTTCCTCAAAAAATCCGATTCGTGCTGATTCTTTCCCCAACTAACGAAGAGATCTTGGCGGAATTGCCACATATGAAATTGAGCACAATTTTGCAAAGAAATACCCCACTTGTTTCTCGAGAAGAGATGGGAAACATGCTCAATATCATTGGATTGCACAGTTGCCCCAGCTCCTTGTTGTTTGAAGAAACTCTCCCCCTGAATTGGTCTTTTTTCACGAAAAGCAGACATGAGATAACAAATCAAGTCTTTCCCTAAGATTTCGAATAGCTGTCCCGAATTCAAGTTGATTATGTTTCGTTTCTTCCTCGGAGAAAGACGATCAAACAATTCCCAATCATGGTCCTTGCGGATCGGATCATCCGTATAGGATAAAAAAAGAAACTCCAGATATTTGCTATCTTTCTCTTTGAATGAGATCTCAATTCCAGCTACGGTTTCATTAGATATCTGACAACTAGAATCCCTCTTTTTTCCGATCCGGTTCCTCCACCACCGCGAACCCCGGTTAGATTCAGGCATGATACGCTTTTTCTTTCTTGGGAGAACCCAAGTACTCTCTTGCGGATCCATGAAACAACTCTCAGAAATCTTTTTCCTTTTTGGAAGATACAGGAGCGAAACAATCAACCTATTTCTATTGGAAGACCAAAAAGATTCTTCCAATGTCTCCTTTCTGGGTCCAATGGAATTCATAGGTATAGGAAGAAGCCCCATCAAATAGAGATTTTTTCTTTCAACCATCTCTCGATTGTTAATACGAGATAGAAGGACCACTACTACAAGCAGTACTACACCTTTGATCGTGAAATATCGATTGCTTGTTGCACCCTGTGAATCACGTGAAAGTAGGATACTCCAAATTCGGGGGTCAAAGAGTTTCATAAAACGTTCTTGGTGGAAAAAGATGTGAGTGAAAGATCCCACTGAATCGAATTTGATCCATGAATCTAAGAAATAGTGAGAATTCTTGATCTCTCTCAATTCGAATATCCAGGATTTGAATTGATGTCGTTTCATTGATTCCTCCTAAAGATTTCATTTCAATTGGAATTTGGT